ATGTGAACAACTTGCAGGTCAATCAGCTAAAGTTAACCAAATTCCACTTTTCGCTTTAAAAATAATTACGAAAGTTTTAGGGTTCTTTGAGTGGGGGCAAAATATTAGTGATCGTTTAGCTTTTGTAGAAATTTTAAATGTTGAAAATGATTTTTCAAAATCAACGTTTGATTTATATAAAACGTTTAAAGTTAAATCAGACGAAATTAATCAATTAGATGATTATTTCTTAGAATATTTTATTCGCTTATTAAAACGTTTAAGAGATATTAATTTTGAAGATATTCAAAAACAAAAAAATCTAATCATTTAAAATTCATATAATTTGTATGAATTATGTTATTTTTACTGTAAAAGTTATTAGAAACTCAGGACAAAGTTTTTTTTCAGATGGAACATCTCTTACTGAATTAACAGTTCAATTACCACAAATTCGAAAAAATAATAGTAAAATAATACTACAAGTTTCAATTTGGGGAAAGCTTAGTTATGATGTTGCAAAATATTATCAACCGGATGATTATATTATAATTGAAGGCTATATCTCAATTCGGAATATAAATACAGAGCGTATTGTTAATTTGTTAGACAAACAAGTTGAAATTTCTGTTTTTAAACTTTATCCTTTACTTTTAAAATCGTAATAAATTAATAATTAAGATTTTTTATTCAATTAAATAAGTCATAATTATTATATTTTAGTATAATTAATATTATTAAAAACAGTTTTTAGGAAAAATTAAATGTTAACTTTAAAAATTTTAGTGTACACAACAGTTATCTTTTTTGTTTCTTTATTTATTTTTGGTTTCCTTTCAAGTGATCCTTCACGAAACCCTAATCGTCGTGACCTTGAATAATTAATAAAAAACTCTAGAGTGCAAACAATTCATATAAAAAGTTTGCTCTCTAGATTTTAGCTAGAATTTGATTTATCAATTTAAAGGAACAAATATTTTCTATATTGTATTTATTTGTGTCTTTAAAAGTTTTTTTTTTAAGTTAAAAGTAATTATTTAAATAAAAATGGTTTTTTATTTAAAACTAAATTATTATATATATTAGTAATTTTAATTTTTATGAAATTTTTTACTAAATTATATATTTTTACTTCTCTTTATTTCAAATGAAACGTGTCAATTTATTAACTTTATTGTTCGCTGTTTTGATTGCTTTAACTCCAAGTCAAGCATTAGCTGATATTGGTGGTTTAACAAAATGTAGTGAATCTCCTGCGTTTACAAAACGATTAAATGCAAGTGTAAAAAAACTAGAGCAACGAGCAAGTCAATATGAAGCAGATTCTCCACCCGCTTTAGCCTTACAACAACAAATTGAGCGTACTCAAGCTCGATTTGATAAATATTCTCGTTCAGAATTATTATGTGGTACCGATGGGTTACCTCATTTAATTGCAGATGGACGATGGAGTCATGCCGCAGAGTTTATATTACCTGGATTTGGATTTATATATATTTCTGGTTGGATTGGATGGGTTGGGCGTAAATATTTACGTGCCGTAAGTACAAGCGCCAATCCTAGTGAAAGCGAAATTATTATTAATGTCCCTTTAGCACTAAAAGTTATGACAACCGGTTATATTTGGCCAATTTCAGCATGGCAAGAATTAATCAGTAACGATTTAGTGGCAGTAAGTGAAGAAATAACTGTATCACCTCGTTAGATTTATTAATTATTTAAGCTAATATTGATTTTATTCATATGAACGATTTTCAAAAATATTTATCAACAGCTCCTGTTCTTTTAACATTATGGATGACATTTACTGCAGGATTTATTATTGAAATAAATCGCTTTTTTCCTGATATGTTAGGATTATATTTCTAAGTTTTAGATAAACTTAAAAATTAATTGTTCGATTATTCAATTTATAAAATAATCGAACAAATTCGTTTATAATAGTTGACTTTTTTTTTTATTTATGGTAAGCTCGGTGAAATTGTTGTAGCAAGCAAGCAAGGACGAAAACGGGATATAGCTCAGTTTGGTAGAGTACCTGCTTTGGGAGCAGGGTGCCGTAGGTTCAAATCCTACTATCCCGATCTCCTTGTTCTATAATAATGGAGAATTATTAGTAAAAAAAGGATATTCTAAATATGAAAAGTTCAACAAAATACTTTATTTTAATCTTGACTGTTTCTAATGTGTTATATGAGTTATACAGAAAAAAATATGGCACTCAAGAGGATTTAACTACTGGTGACAAAGAAGTACTGCCTAGATATAAGCGACTGATAAAAAAATTTAAAGAATCAGTAAAATTGCGCAGCTCACTTACCGCATTCCTAATTTTAATTAGTTGTGCTACTAATTATAACCGACCTCGATCAGGCAATTTTGGTGATCGTCAGAATCCATTATCATTTACTTTACCGCAGAAAGAGGTAACTCAAGATGAATTCATGCGATTCATAAATTTTATTTCAAGTGATCAGATAACCAAAGACAGGCGTGAAATTGGTGAAACTATCATCGATAA